GTCCAAGGGGCGGATGTAGCCAAGTGGATTAAGGCGGTGGATTGTGAATCCACCACGCGCGGGTTCAATTCCCGTCGTTCGCCCATTTCGAAAATAGGAAAAAAAAAAGAAAAGGATGAAAGAATTGCAATGGATTTAAAAGGAAAATGGATTCTTAGGTAAATCAATTGCGAAACGCTCCTTTAAAATACTCAATATCTGTTTGCCATCTTCTGCGCGAAAATCTTCCATTCTCATAAGATCTTCTTTACTGTGACTCAAAAGGTCCCATAATGTATGTATATTGGACCTTTTGAGACAATTATAGGTCCTGGAAGACAATTGGAATTGGTCAATAAAAATCGATTTCCATGCAATTTCTTTTTGACCTCTCTTTCGATAAGAGAATCTCTCATGAAAGGCAAAAAGGGGTAAAGTAAATTGGTTTTTCTTTTCCTCCAAATTCGTGTTTTCCTCCTCCGCATGTAGAAAAGGAATAAATAAATCAATCAAATTACGAGAAGCCTCATAAAGTGCTTCTTTTGGAGTTAAACTCCCATTTGTCCATATTTCGAGAAAAAGGATCTCTTGTTTCTCATTCCCATAAGAATAAATACTATGATTCACATTTCGAACAGGCATGGATACAGCATCTATAGGATAACTCCCATCTTGAGAAGGATTTGTGGATCTGATACGATATCCGCGATCTCTCTGGATTTTTAATTCAATATGCAAATCCACGGGTTCTGTGAGCTTAGCTATATGCTGTGTAGTGTCAACTATTTCCACAGAAGGCGGCAGTGAGGTGATATCTTGAGCAGTTACACATTTTGGACCTTTGGCATAAAGGAGTGCGTCTCGAACTCCATACAAATGACTTCTCAATACAATTTCTTTCAAATTCATTAAAATTTCATGTACCGGTTCTTCAACACCTGGTATTGTCGAATATTCATGTGGTACATTCTTCCATTTTGCATGTGTGATACATGTTCCTTCTATTTCTCCAAGTAAAACCCTTCGCATGGCAATACCTATGGTATCGGCTTGACCCTTCCTAAGTGGGGACAGAATGAAACGTCCATAATAAAGACGTTTATTGTCTACTCTGGATTCAACGCACTTCCACTGTGGTGTTCGAGTGGATCCTGCTACTTCCTCTCGAATCATACTAATATCTGATTCGTATTTAGATTGGTGAATCATTTCTTTCTCTTGAAATCTGTTCCATTCGATTCTGTTCCATTCGATTCTCATTTTTATTTTTTATAAACGCCTTTTTTTAGGGGGTCTACATCCATTGTGTGGCATAGGGGTTATATCGCGTACGGAACTTAATACTATATGACTTCTACTAATAGTTCGTAATGCTGCATCTCTTCCGGAACCAGTACCTTTGATCTTCACTTCTGCTCGTTTCATAATACCCTCATCCACCACTGAAATAGCATCCTTTGCTACAGCTTGAGCGGCAAAAGGTGTCCCCCTTCTTGGGCCTTTGAATTGAAGAGTACCAGCGGAGGACCAAGAAAGGACCTGACCTCGTGCATCTGTAACAGTGACAATGGTATTATGGAAACTCGCTTGAACATGAATCACTCCTTTTGATATTGTACGTCCCTGCTGTTTACGACGTAAACGAATACGTCTCTTCTTACATAAAGCAATACGTCTATTGCTAGGTGTACGAAGTCTTAGTAGATTCGGTTCTGTCCATCTTCGTCTCTTAGGTTTTGATCTTATCATCTCATAAATATGAGTCAGAAATCTACGAAGATATCCATTTCGTGTTTGATCCTTGATTTCTTTTTGAGTGACATTAGTCCTTCCTTTCGCTTTCGAAAGTGAGTTCTCTTTCAGAAAGATTATCCTTGTCTTTGTTTATGTTTCAGATTAGGACAAGTCACTATAATGCGTCCCCGCCTACGAATCAGTCGACATCTTCCACAAATTTTACGAACAGAAGTCCTCATTTTCATATTGATGATTCCCTATATTTTCTTTTGAATTCTGAATCTACTTCTTGAAAGAAACAAGTCTCTTTCATTTTGGATGTATCTCCGCGAAGGGAATGTGAAACCGGAAGGAAGGGAAATAGTTCTTTTTGGATTAGATTAGGATACTGCCCCATTGCCCGTGTCCCAGTCGTTTGATCGAGACGGGTAATCCCTCTGAGGAGACCCCATGTCGTCAAGTCTCCGGACGATCCGCCCTTTTGTTTGATCATAACCACTGAGTTCGATTAGTACTCTGTCCCCGCGTGTTACGCGGATAGAATTCTCTCGCATTTTCCCGGAAAGATATCCGAGAGCTGGTTTCCTAAGACTACACACATATACGTCAAACATTGCGTTAGGATGACAATCGAAGACTACCGCTAGGTATACTCGCTTCTCGCCACGAAGATAATGATTTTGCATTGTTTGGTACCTCACCTCCTTTTCATTCATTCCATATCTGGATGCATAATATAGGTTCATAATCCTACTATTGTTCCTAATCCTACTATTGTTCATAATCCTACTATAATAATAGATTAGATATAATATATGTATAGATATATGTGTATATGAAAGCATCAAATGCATCCTATCATCATATATGTTCATAATCCTACTATATATGTTCATAATCCTACTATATATGTTCATAATCCTACTATATATGTTCATAATCCTACTATAAGAATAGATTAGATATAATATATGTATAGATATATGTGTATATGCGCATATATCTAATTGGGATGAGAATCTAGGGCTATACCCATGTACATCATCTCCAAGGCGGTCAGTTATATTTATGTGTTCCGACCGACCCCATCCTAAGGTGCGTGCTGCGAAATGGAAGGATCTGATCAACGTCCAGGGTGAGGGCGGGATCAAAATAGAGATAGATGACACAAAATTTCTCCTCCAATTCGTTTTAGCCGGGCTTCTCGATCTGTCATGATACCTTGAGAAGTGGAAAGAATTGCAATTCCCATTCCACTGAAAATCTTCGGAATTTTTTGATAGGTAGAATATATTCGTAAACTCGGCCGACTGATCCTTCGTAAAATGATACGTTTTCTCGTCCTTTTATGCTTCCGCAGAGTTGAAACCAAGAAATCTTTATGATTTTCCCGATGTTTTCGAACGTGTTCAATAAAACCTTCCTGTAGAAATATTTTCACAACGTTTTCAGTTATATTGGTAGATATTATTCGAACAGTTTCTTTTTTCTCCATATCAGCATTTCTGATGGAAGTGATGATATCGGCAATTGTGTCTCTACCCATGATGAATGGGAATGATTGTTGTTCTCTAATTTATATATAATTCACATGTTTTTTAGGAATTCTGAAAAGTATATACCCGTTACATTATTTACGAATGGATCTAGTTTCGACCCCCTACTATATAAGAATAAGAATGGATATAAGAATAAGAATGGATCTCATTTATAATACCTCAGGGGCTAATGAGATTATTTTTGTGAAACGGAACTGTCTCAATTCTTCAGCAATCGCACCAAAAACACGAGTCCCCCTTGGATTTCCTTTTTGATCGATGACAACTGCCGCATTGTCATCATAGCGTATTCTCATTCCGTTGTCACGTTTGAGTTCTTTACGTGTACGTACAATTACGGCTCGAATGACTTCGGATCTTTCTAGAGACATATGAGGCACTGCTTTCTTGATTACAGCAACAATAACGTCACCGATCAGAGCATATTGGCGATGACGAGTCCCTAAGATTCGAATACACATCAATTTTCTGGCCCCGCTGTTATCCGCTACATTCAAAAAGGTCTGAGGTTGAATCATGATTTTTTTTATCTGCTCTTTCCATCCAAAGATTCAAGTAAAAAAAGAAATATGATGTATCTAGAAAGAACGATGTATCTAAAAAGAAAAAGGAAAAGACCCGCCGGTATGATTTATCTTTATATATAATATATAGAACCTATTTATAGCGTTTTGCAATAACCCCTTTGGTTCGTATCGGCATTTTGTACGCAGCTATTGACATAGCTGCTCTAGCTACGGTTTCGGATACTCCAATCATTTCATATAGTATTCGACCGGGTTTCACAACGGCTACCCAATATTCGAGGTCCCCCTTCCTGGAACCCATACGCGATTCTTCTTTTCTTCGCGTAACGGGTTTGTCGGGAAATAGGCGTACCCATATTTTTGCGCCACGACGTGCATATCGTGTCATTGCTCTTCGCCCAGCTTCTATTTGTTTAGCTGTGATCCAAGCGGGTTCAAGTGCTTGAAGAGCGTATCTTCCGAAACAAATATGATTGCCTCGAGAAGATCTTCCTTTCATTCTTCCTCTATGTTGTTTACTAAATCTGGTTTTTTTCGGGTTATAGTTGATGGTTGTTTCCCAATTCCATCTCTACTGCAGAACTGGACATGAGAGTTTCTTCTCATCCAGCTCCTCGCGAATCCAATAAAAGAATGCAATTCGTATTTTGTATTTTCACTTCCTTGCTTGGGAGACTATCCGCAACTATAGTTCGATTTCTCCATTTGGCATCCATTCTTCTTGATTTTCATTTTGTTTACCATTTTCATTTGGGTTACCTTACCTTTATGGAATCACGCAAAATTTTGTCATCTAGGAAAGAAATCAGAGTTTCGCGGGCGAATATTGACTCTTTTCTGCTTCATTCGTAGAGGTCAACCCATACTATGACCACTGAGAATGAATTGGTTCCTGGTTCATTCCGCCATCCTTCCCAATGAATTATTCAGATTCGTTTTCCATAGAATCTTATGCAGTCATGGGTTCCGTCGTTCCTATAGCTTCTCTAGGAATGGTTAGGCCTGAACTCTGCAATGGAGCTCCCAACGAAATGGGTTTCTGAGTAAATCCCCTCAGTTTCTATTCACTCGGGCTCTGGACTTTGTTGGATTGTCGGTATTGATGCTTTATCACATTGCTTTTTATGAGATGATTCATAGACCATACATATGGGAATACATATGGGAATCGTATTATATCACTGCTATTTTCCTTCTCTCTTTCTATCACCTTTCCATTTATCTACATCCCTTTCCTTTTTTTTGTTTTCTAACCCGAGAATTGGATTGATCATAATCCCATTTGTATCCCATTTTTGGATGGAATAAAATTGAAGTTGCTACAACTACATGATCGGTACATCATATAGTGACTCTTTTGTGGGATCTTGACAATACGAAGCAATAAGTTGGTTTTTCGTTTCTATAGTTATGAGTCTATAGTTCTATAGTGTAGGGATCCGTTTTTTGAATCCTAACTCGAAAGAAGAAACCAACGAGTCACACACTAAGCATAGCAATTCTACCAAATGCAATGGTCAATCGAATTTTGATTGAACCCTATAGAAATCCAATGAGTATTTCTTCTTCCTTAGATGGAAGAACAAGAAAAAAGAGGATCCATTCTAGTATTCTTCCTCGTCTACAAATATCCAAATTTTGATGCCCAAGGCCCCATCGATAGTTCGAACCGTATAGGAACAATAATCCATTTTAGCACGAATCGTCTGTAGGGGAACTCTACCTTCTCTAATCCATATGACATGGGCCTTGTCTTTTCCGCCGATACGTCCTGCAATTTGTATTTGAATTCCTTTTGTATCCGTTTGTTCAGTGAATTCCATAGCTTTTTTCATTGCTTTTCGAAAGGAAACTCTATTTTTTAATTGTGAAGCTATATATTCTGCAAGAATCTTAGGTTGCCCATAAGGTTGTTCTATTTTTTTGATCAGAATGTCGAATTTCAGTATCTGGTTCATAGGATTTAACTTTTTTTGTACATTTCTTCGTAATTCTCTAGTTTTTTTTGTTTGATGATTCTCTTTCTCTGCGAGTACATTGGGGAATCCCATAGGGATTAGGACCTTGATGGAATCTATTGTTTTTTGAATTATGATATGGGTCATTTGTTCTAAATCGAAATCCGGGGATACTTCCATCTTTTTTTGCACATAATTCTTGATACAGTCTCGTATTCTTTCATCTTCTTGGAGACCCGCGGGAAAATGGTTTGGTCGCGCGAACCAAAGGGAATGATGACTTTGAGTTGTACCAAGTCTGAAACCAAGTGAATTTATTTTTTTTCCCATATTTTGGATTCTACTATTTTTCCATTCATATGTGATTTTTCCATAGGAATCTCCATTTTAGGAATCTCCATTTTTGATTTCTTGGATTTCTATAATCGATTTATCCCTCAGTACAATTGTGATATGACAGGTGGGTCTTTTTATTGGATAACTACGCCCTTGAGCCCGGGGTCTTAACTTTTTCACAATAGTGCCCCCACTGACTTCGGCTTTACTAATAAATGAATCAGCTTCCTTTGAACCCATATTATGACGAGCATTTGCTGCTGCGGAAGAAACCAATTGGAAAATGGGATAAGAGGCTCTATAAGGCATGAATTCCAGTATCATAAGTGTTTCTTCATAGGAACGCCCGCGAATTGGATCAATGACTCTTCGGGCTTTGAAAACAGACATATGTATATGTTTAGCTAAAACTTGGATTTCCGTGCCCGATCTATTCGAGTTCTTCTTTATCATAAGGTTCGTTACCCCCCACCAATGGATGATGAGCAATTCTTCTATTCTTCTTGTTACTTTCTTATTCTTGTTACTTAATATATACATATTATCACTAATATGTATTCTTCATAGAATATGTATGATTCATACTTATATATATATGATTCATACTTATATATATATTATGGATCTAATATATATAGATTATGTTCTCATATATTCTGTATAGAATTCCTAAATGAAGGATCGAATAGCTAGCTAATGAACTATTCATTCCCATTTGTATTTGTTTGTATTTGTTTGGTTTTCTTTTTCTCTCTTTTCTCTTTATCTCTTGAAACCGGTATAGCTAGAAAAGACCAAAAGCAAAACCGCCAATCCAAATGAAATACAAAAAAGGGAATTGAGGTACTTCCCTAAACTAAATAGGAGAATAACAATTTCCATATCCGAGACAGACCGTTGAAAAAAGCTTGGATATGAATAGGAAAGCTCTTTTCTTTCCTATATTTCCATATCCATTGGATACATTTCCATAGGAAAGCAATAAGAATTCTTGAGAGGATATGAATCCTATTATTAGACTCCTATTTCTTTAGGATTTCTTGGAATTCGATTCTATTTGCTTGGAATTCGATTCTATAGAGATACAAGAATGTTAGAGATACAAGAATGTTGTCTGTAGAGAAAGAAGAATGTTACAATTCCAAATTCCATTACAATCTTTTTTCCAAAGAGAGACTGGTAAATCCCAGAGGATTTGACCTATATAGATATAGATAGCATCGAAAGCGGATTCGAAATCGAAATAATAGAAAGGAAAGGCGGAATAAAATAAATAGAAGAAAAAGTCCGGCCTTTTCCATCTCTCGAGTAGAAAATTCCATATCCAGAATAGATAGGAAGGACAGAATCCATAGACTCGATAGATCAAGATTTTATTTCCATCTATTTTATTTCCATCTTTTATTTCCATCTATTTTATTTCCATCTTCCATCTATTTTATTTCCATCTTCCATCTATTTTATTTCCATCTTCTATTTTATTTCCATCTATCTTCTATTTTATTTCCATCTATAGAATAGCGATGGAAATCTGAAAAGAAATCTGAAAAAGGGCTTGAGCCCTCCCTCGTACCTCTTTCCAACAAATCTATATGCAAATTCTCATGAAATCTCACAAAATTAACGACGAGATTGAGTATCGTTTTCCGGATGTTCACCAAAAGTTCGAGTAGGCACGAATTCTCCCAATTTATAACCGACCATACGATCTTCTATATAAATAGGTAAATGTTCTTTTCCATTATGAATAGCAATTGTATGGCCAACCATTATGGGTATAATGGTAGATGCTCTAGACCAAGTTAATATGGTTTCTTTTTCCCCCTTGCTATTGAGTTTTTCTATTTTTTTCCGTAAATGATGAGCCACAAAAAGTTTTTTTTTTCGTAAATGATGAGCCACAAAAAGTTTTTTTTTTCGTAAATGATGAGCCACAAAAAGTTTTTTTTTTCGTAAATGCATGTGATGAAACTCCTTTTTTTGTCTTTTTGTCAAAAGATCCCAATTTTTCCCCAAATTCGATTTTCCATATTCTTCTTTATTTACGATTTACGGGGACGAAGAATCAAACTATCACTATATTTTTTCCTTTTCCTAGTTCTTCTTCCAAGCGTAGCATGACCCCAAGGGGTCTTAGGTTGGTCTCTACCAATTGGGGCTTTCCCTTCACCGCCCCCATGGGGATGGTCTACAGGGTTCATAACTACTCCTCTGACTACAGGACGCTTACCTAGCCAAGACTTAGATCCGGCTCTACCCAAACTTTTTTGCTTCGCCCCAACACGACGACCCACTTGTCCGACTGTTGCTAAGCAGTTTTTGGATATAAAACGGACCTCTCCAGAAGGTAATCTTAATGTGGCTGATTTACCCTCTTTTGCAATCAGTCTCGCTACAGCACCTGCTGCTCTAGCTAATTGTCCACCCTTTCCAAGTGTGATTTCTATGTTATGTATGGCCGCGCCTAAGGGCATATCGGTTGAAGTGGATTCTTCTTTTTTAGCAATCAAAACCCCTTCCCAAACTGTACAAGCTTCTTCCAAAGCATACGGCTTTCTAGATGTATATGATGATATCTAGACAGATGGATCTTCTATGAATCGTATGATGAAATACCATAGGAGTGGATATATAGGAATCCAAATCTGCCGAATCGCTCATGTTATGATCTTCTACATCCTAGGTCTCCCCGTTCCGTCATCTGGCTTATGTTCTTCATGTAGCATTCAGACCGAATGACTCTATGAAATTACGTCGATACTTCCACATATTATGGGTAACGTAGGAGACATCTCTATTTTTCCCCCGGGATCTTTATACACTGCTTAGCTTTCCATTCGCCTCTGACCATCAAATGAAATGTGAATAACCCGTCTTCCTCTCTTTGAAACAAGGAGCGCTTCCGGTTCTGTCCGTGCTTCAAACCCTTTTGTCTTCTCCATATTACCATATCTCTAGAGTCAATAATTTTCTATGAAGAACTACTGAACTCAATCACTTGCTGCCGTTACTCAACAGTTTTCTGTTGAGGTCTATCCCGTAGAAGTACTCCAATTGGATCAGTGATCGATTTCTAGGTTTCGTCGTAAACCTAATTGGTTACTTCCAATTACGTAAATCCATAGTTCAAACCGCACTCAAAGGTAGGGCATTTCCCATTGAGATAGGAACTTCTGTACCAGAAACAATGGTATCTCCAATTCTAGCCCCTCTGGGATGTAAAATATATCTCTTCTCACCATCCCCATAGTGTATGAGACAAATGTATGCATTTCGATTCGGGTCGTATTCTATGGTTACGATTCTACCAGATATGTCTTTTTTATTCCGTCGAAAATCGATTTGACGGTATAGACGCTTATGACCTCCCCCTCTATGCCTTGCGGTAATGATTCCTCTGGCATTACGACCTTTACCACAACGATGCTGTCCATAAGTCAAATTCTTTTGTGGATTGGATTTACTGTCTATGGCTCCGTTGCGTGTGCTCGGGGTAGAAGTTTTGTATAAATGTGTCGCCATGTTATTCAGTATTTTGCTTTCCCTTCTTTTCTCTATCAGAGGTGGAATAGAATCCAAAAAGAGGTGGAATAGAATCACCCGGTTGAAGCGTAATGATCATACGTCTGTAATTGGAATGCATTGTATGTCCCATAACCATAATAGGTCCCATTCTTCTACCCTTTCGGGGGAGTCGATGACCCTTTCGGGGGAGTCGATGACTATTCATAGCTATGACCTTGACACCAAAGAAGAGTTCGACCCAATGCTTGATTTCTGTCCTAGTTGATCCTGATTCGACATGAGAAGTATATTGATTGTTCTGCAATAACCGAATACTTTTTTCTGTAACTACTGCATATTGGATTCCATCCATCAATCCATTTTCTTCCCTATAAGTTCCAGTATCGATCAGAATTCTAGTTCTGATTGTTCCTATGTGATAGTATGAATATACCCTACCAATTCGTTATGTATGGATGATGATATTCCATCGATTCAAGGCCAATTCCAACTCTATGTGATATCGCATTGGCCTGCATCCAGTAGGAATTGAACCTACAAATTTGCCAATTATGAGTTGGGCGCTTTTACCACTCAGCCATGGATGCATGCTTCCCAGGAATCATCGTAAATGACTTCTCTTTCTCTATATATTTTCTCTTTCTCTATATATTATAGAACACCAAATTCCAATTGCACATATGTGATATTGGCGTAGATCTAGCAGGATTGGATTGTACATCTTTTTGATTGATAGATTTTGGATATATATAAGGCATCCTCCGGATCATTCCAATCGAAGCAATTGGATGTCTGACTCGGGCCTCCGATCGACGATCGATCGAAATATTCCAACACTCCACCTTTGTCATATATTCCATATATCACACTAATATCACACTATATAGATATCCTATTCATGGAATAGGATTCACTTTCAAGATGCCTTGATGGTGAAATGGTAGACACGCGAGACTCAAAATCTCGTGCTAAAGAGCGTGGAGGTTCGAGTCCTCTTCAAGGCATAATATGGAGAATGCTCATGGAATGAGCAATTCCATAACAGATCTCGGATCTCATCGATATTGATATACCGAGTATCTGTTGATACGAAGTATTCCGGCCATCCTCACGATCCGAGTCCGAGCTGTTGAAATTGGAATAGGTTCGGCAGCGGATCACGAAATCTTGGCGATCTTCTCTATCTAATGAATGAGGAGTCCGTTTTGAAATCGTCCGCCCTGCACCCACCCCCCGAGTATAGGATTCCACAGGAATCCTACAAGGGTAGATGGATAGAAACCTCCGGGAAAATGTCCACCCGTCACCCAGCGGATAAAGTACATTACATGGAAATGGTTTGATATAGTGAGTAATAGGCTCTGTCGCCCTTCAAGAATTCTCGTTTCGACAGTTCATCATAGTGTTCTCAGATTTCCATTCTTCCATGTTTCAGCAGTAGCATATTGTTCCATGGAGCTAAGGTCCATGGAACAATATGGAAGAAACAAGTGTTTCCACGACTCTACCACCTGGTCCATTTCCACTTCATCTCTTTTTCATGACCACATCTCTTTCTATCTTTCTTGAATCCAATCTTGAATCAAATGTTGCATTTCCAACGGGAAAAGCCATCTCTTTCTCAACAACGTCTTTGTCATTTGATCCAATAGCGTTCCGTTAGATAGGAACAGATTTGATAAATACTGATAACTCTCGGATATCATTTTCGAACGGAAAGACCCATGATTATATAATGATAAGGAACTATAGGCTCTAAACCATCTTCTTTGGTCAGGAATCCAGTCTGGCGTATTCTTGTCCAAGTAGGGTTGAAATAGATTCTTATTCTTACGTTCATAAGCCATCATTTCCATTTTTTGCATATTCTTCTTGACCCAGGTCGACCAAGATTGGGTTGTTTCATCTAGATCATCATCATGTATCATCTCTGTTTCGTCATTGTCTATCATCTCTATGTCGCAGTCAGTCATAAGCTCCTTTAACGTCTCTTTATCAAATAATTTTCCACGACGTGAAAACGCAGAAGCAAGGGGCTGATCTTGGAGGAATAGGGAAAAGAATGGATCCACAGGGTCCCAAACGCATCGTTTTCTTCCAAAAACAAAAAAGCCTTCTTCTTCTTCTTTGGAACATCTCTCTCGTCTCGGGTACTGCATGGTTCTACCCTCCCGAAAGAACCTGTCTAAATCGGAAAATCTGGGCCTTTCGATCCAATTCACTTGATTGAGATAGGGGCGCCATATTCTCGGAGCCCAACAAACTATGTGATTGAAGAAATGCCCCTCTATCTGTTGCAGGTCGAAAGTTCCTTTCCCGTCTTCGTCTTCAAGGCGATCAAGGATAGAACAATATGTATTTTGCATCATATTTAACGGATTCCTTGGTTCGGACCGAAGAAGCCATGGCACTCGATTATTATCAAACTGACTGCAATCTTTTTCTGTCCGTGAGGATCCCACCAGAGCGTCTTCTACTTCTAATAGGCCATGAACTAGATCTAATAGGCTATGAACTAGATCAGAATCACTCTCAACGAATCCATGAGACTTCAAGAATGCATGAGAAGAAGAAAAAGTGATCCAATCTCTTTCATCGGGTCCGAGTGGAGACCAAAGATCTCGAGCGACCGATCCGGCAGAACAACTCAAAAAATAAAGAAAGATCGTGAATTTCTTCATGCTCCTTCCAAATTCCAAGCACCATTTGTACAAACATAATGGCTCCTTCCCATAGATAGATATAGGATATAAGGACTCATTCCTTAGAAGTACATTTTGTGCAAAAACCTTTCCTATCTTATAGAAAAGTATCCCAGGATCGTGAAAGAATCTTATAGGGGCTTGCATCTCCCAAGTTTGTCTATGAAGAGCTGATCTCATTGTATTCGTTTCTAGAATGGATTTCTTCTGTGTAATACTAATGGATAGGGCCTCATTGACAAGTGCTGCAAGATCTCGTGCATTGGAACCCATGATTACGGATCCCAATTTCTGAATATGGAATAGGTTCTTTTCAAAGTGAAATCCCCTAGTATATGAAAGAATGAAAAAGTGCTTTTGTTGTTGTGAAAGAAGAAGCTTTCGTATCTTAATGCATGTATTGAATTTATTCGGAGCTATTAAAATGGGATCCACTTTTTTAGGAATATGAGTCGAAGCAATAACAAGAAAATTTCTAGTGGAACATCTTTCAGAATCCCTGGAGAGATAGTTCACTAATAGACCGCGGTATACATAATCCGACTCCCTCACATACAGATCATGAATATTTGGAATCCATATTATGCAAGGAGACATTGTTTTTGCTAATTCCAAATGCATGCTGATAACTAGTCGCTTTAGTTTCGACTGTCTCCATATGTTTTTAGCCTGCTGCTGCCACTCCGCAATATTAGTTATCGAATCCGTCATAGCTAGCAGCTCCGTATCCAAGTCATCATCATTTATAAGATACAGATTTTGAGGCTTGAAAGCATAATACGTCCAATCTACAGATGGAAACTTCTTGTTAGGCAGGTACTCGGTCAAACATACCGTAATGAAAGGAACATAGGAGTTTGCCGCTAGGTATTTGACCAAATAGGATCGTCCAGTTCCTCTAGAACCTATCACCAAAATCCTCTTAGACGGGGATAGGTCTAAGCGGAGCGAAAAGGGTTTTCCATGAGATGGGAAATGAAAACGATTAGCCCCGCACGAGGTTTGTGAATAAGTGATTGTCTGATAATGAGCAAGAAAGATCCGTCTTTCCGCTAAACAGGATCTATGGAACTCATAATTCATTAGAGACTTGTTATGAATGTCAACTATGTATCGTAAGTAAATGGATCCTGGTTGTTCATTCATTGGATAACCAGAGTCATTCTTTGATAAAGAGAAATGATCACTATGAGTCAGACTCCATAGAATGGAATCCATCCTTGTTTCTGTCGTTAGGTTGGAGAACTGAATCAAGAATGGTTTTTCTTCATACTGAATAAAATGATTGTTCCCGAGCCAGAATTCTATTTGATCATCCATCCAATTACCGTCGTTCACGCTTTTTCTTTCTCTTATCAATGAATAGATCTCTTTACTTGTACGACTGAGATGTCTCGTATTTCTCGAAAAAAAGAGATTCTTGAACCAGAAAGAAAGAGGTTGAGATGGGGGATATTGATCCCGAAGTGTTTGCAACTCCATTATGTAGGATGGAATCACCAAAGATTGGATCTTTTCTAACTTTGTCTTGAATTCCCTAGAGGTTTGGGAAACAAAGAAAAGATGTATACCAACCCAATATCCAGCAACAAGAAGAAAGAAAAAGATGGAAAGATAGAAGGACTCCAAAGCCTTTTTGGATATCAGACGTGTCCATATCCATGGAAGCTCATGATTTCGATGAATCATTTCTTCGGACAGAAATGGAAATAAACACGAACTCGAAATATCCCTTATACGATTCCGTTGTTTTTTGAGAAGAATCGCCCTCCATTCGTTCTCAGAAATTGGCCATGATATACCCCATCTATATATAACACCATTTACAATGGATACCAACCTGCTACTTAGTATCGGCAATGAGTTTGAAAAGGTATCTAAAAGGGTGAAATGGAGATATTTGCACCCTGTCGAAGTCAGGAACC